GAACCTCCTCAGGGAATATAAGATTTTCATGAGGCTGATCCTGAGCTGCCATCCACGCACGAATACCCTCGTTTAAAAGAATATTTTTGGTGTAGAAAGTCTCAAATTCAGGATCTTCCGCTGCACGGATTTCCTGGGAAACGAAGTCATAGGCACGTAGGTTCAGAGCCAGGCCGACTACACCAATAGCACTCATCCATAAACCAGTGACGGGTACAAATAGCATAAAGAAATGTAACCAACGTTTATTGGAAAAAGCAACACCGAAGATTTGGGACCAAAAGCGGTTAGCAGTGACCATTGAATAAGTTTCTTCAGCTTGAGTTGGGTTAAAAGCACGGAAGGTATTTGCACCATCACCGTCCTCGAATAGAGTGTTTTCTACGGTAGCCCCATGAATAGCGCATAGCAGAGCCGCGCCTAATACTCCGGCAACTCCCATCATATGAAATGGGTTCAACGTCCAATTATGAAATCCTTGGAAGAAGAGGATGAATCGAAATATCGCTGCTACGCCAAAACTCGGCGCAAAGAACCAACCAGATTGTCCCAGTGGATAAATAAGGAATACGGAAACAAAAACAGCGATTGGAGCAGAGAATGCAATTGCATTATAAGGCCGCAATTGAACAGACCGAGCAAGTTCAAATTGACGTAACATGAAACCTATTAGTGCAAAAGCCCCATGGAGAGCGACAAAAGTCCACAGACCGCCTAATTGACACCAACGAGTAAAATCCCCTTGTGCTTCCGGGCCCCATAGTAGCAACAAAGAGTGTGCTAAACTATTGGCAGGGGTGGAAACTGCCGCGGTTAAGAAATTGCAACCTTCCAAATAGGAACTAGCCAATCCATGGGTATACCAAGAAGTTACAAAAGTTGTCCCTGTAAACCAACCCCCTAAAGCGAAATAAGCACAAGGAAAGAGCAATAGGCCGGACCATCCTACAAAAACGAAACGGTCCCTTCGTAACCAGTCGTCCATAATATCAAATAGATCATTTTCTTCTTTAGTAACTCTACCAAGGGCTATAGTCATAGTGATCCTCCTATTCAATTACTTCAACCATTTCCGAGCACCTCATATCACTTCCAAGGCATACGATAGTTTGATTATCTGTGGACGATTTCTTTCTCGTTCAATGCCCTTTTTCAAAGGTCTCGAAGATAGAAATTTTTCATTTTTATCTATGGGGTCACAACCGAGGTCGTGGTAAATCCATGAATTTGATTCGATTAGTTCTTCTTATACTATAGAAATAAACATTTGAATTCAGCATTATTCCATGACTCCTATTTCAAAGCCTATCTTTTAAGGGAAAAATTAAAATAAAAGCAACCCCTCTTTTCCCATTCGTTCTCTATTGCATGGGTGGAAGAACAAAAATAGGATTCTGAAAAAAAAAGAAAGGTATTGAAATGAAAAGAAAAATCGACTTTCGAAATCCATTTTTATGTGTAGCGGAAAGGAGTTGCGATTTCTTCTTATTCCTATAGAACATCTAGTAACAAGAATATGAAATCGTAAATAGCGAAAAACTCTTTCCTTGCGCGGTCTAAGTCTAAGGAAATACAAAAAATCCGCTTATACAATTTCATCTACATCGAATTTATATATCAGAATAGTGGATAGAGGCATCATTCAAGGAGTCAGGTCTACTTACTTTATCTTTCTTTCCAATTTTATGGTGGGTTTGATAAGAACCCTTTTTGCTTTGTTGATAAATAATCGAAAAAAGAGTTTTTTGTTTTTTATATAACCTGCTTGTTTTATTATAACAAGCCCTATATGGAAATGCCCGCTGAAGATAAAATCTATCTGATTGTCTCTCAGCCAATATCGAATTTTAGAAAGAAAAAACAAGAATTTTCTCCTTTTTTTTATTAACATTAAGAAAAAAGAATATAACAAAAAAGGAATTGGCAATATAATTTTTATGGACTTTTGAAAGAAAAAGGAAGGATTTTTTGCAATCGTTATTTCTTGCCTCTGTCATATCACAGAAACCTTTCGATTTGGAACGGGGAGAGATGGCTGAGTGGACTAAAGCGGCGGATTGCTAATCCGTTGTACAATTTTTTTGTACCGAGGGTTCGAATCCCTCTCTTTCCGCCCCCTCGGATCATTTGGGACTTTCGAATTGGAAGGAATTCTGACCCCCGGATTTTCTCATAGATAAATGTACGAAACAAATCCAATTTGTAAGAAAAAATTCCAAAAAATTTTTGATTTTTACTCCTCACGCCCAGGATTACGTCCTGGGTCATTAGATAAGAATCCAAAGATAAAGAGGGAAACAAAGAATATCACTACTGTATAAACAAAAAGTTTGAGAGTAAGCATTACATAATCTCCAAGATTTATTTTTAAAGGAATAGATTACCCTTTTTTCCTTACCACACAGATCCACTAGGATGGGTTTTGTTTATTTTGACACCTAAAAATGCAAAAAGCAATTCTTGAAAAAAATTGCAAGAATTGCTTTATAATAAGCACTCTTATCAATATCAAAAATTAGGTTAGGTATTGTGGATACCTAAAGGTACCTGCTCAACGTAGGTGCAGGGGGTAGAAAGGCTGATCCAAATTCATTGCTGCAGCTATACATTCAATGTAGAAGAATTTGAATTTGAGAATCGAAGGTTTATAATATAAGACTTCTCGGCTCTTATCCATTTTTCTAATTTTTTTGGAATGAATACATCATTCAATTTGGCAGACAGAGTAGTAAAGATTTCATCGAAAACTTACAGCAGCTTGCCAAACAAAGGCTAATAGAAAAAAGAGTACAGGTATGACAGGCATAACATCCACGATTGGGTTGAAAATGGCATAAGCTTCGGGCAATTTGGCGAAGAAAAAACCAGTCGGATAAAGAACAGAATTAAAACAGATACAGGTTAAACTAAGTATATTAGGCATAACAAGCATTTCGTTCTTGTAGATTAGATAATTGGATTTTGATTGAGTTATTTTTCTAAGGGAAAAAGGAAAAGGCGGATTCAAAATCCTTTTTTCTTCGGACTTTCCCAAACGCAAAATACCTCCTTGTACTCGCATTCTCAAATGAGAATGGAAGAAATTCGACTTTCATATAATATCTTAATAGAATTCCATGTAATGATCAATGCATTTTTTGGATTCTATATTATCCGCATGTCTAGAATCCTAGCAAGAGAATATCCCTCATTTCTTATGTAATTGAAGTGGGATTGACGAATAACAAATAAAAATAATAGTGTTTATTAGTGTCGCATAAAACCTGAAATGGGGCGTGGCCAAGTGGTAAGGCAGCGGGTTTTGGTCCCGTTACTCGGAGGTTCGAATCCTTCCGTCCCAGATTTTTTCTGATGAAACGAAAGATGAAATCGTATTGTACCCCGCACGAGACAAAAGTTTATTAAAGAGAATAATTATCTCTTATGAACTCTTAGATTAGATGCATTTCTAAGCATTCATTTTCTTTCTCAGAAAACATAATCAAGTGTCAAGTCCAGTCAAATTGAATATCTTTATTTTCATGAAAAAATTTGGTCTACCAGTCACATTCAGGATATGCCCCTACTACTCATTACTCATATGTGTTTTGAATATGTGTTTTGAAATTCGAACTTCTTAGATAAACTTTATGCTCCATATCCATGAAGTGGGAATTCTTACATGATGCATTTGACATCCAATGTGAAAGAAAAGAAGGATCCCCTAGTTCTTTCCCCGAACTAAAGAACTAAAGTAAGTAAATAAAAAGAAAATAAAGTTAGACAGAAATTCATATATTCTGTCTACTCGACTTTCAAATTGATTTAAAAAAATTGAAACTTGACATAAAATACTGTATAAAAAATGAGACATATCTCTTTATGATAGAGATAGATTTTTGCTGTTTTATTAGTAAAAAAGGTCCTTATTTGGTTAAGCGAAAACGATCTCGATCTGTGATTCTTTAAATATCCAGAATGATCCATTCCGGTAAGGATAAGGTAAGAACTGTTCGTTGGATAGAATGGATTCGAAAAAATCATACTTCTCTGATTTTTGATTTGGAGTTGCTTTTTTTAGGTAAAAGAAAGAATACTATAAGTAAAAGCAAAGACCTTAATTTTACTTTACACGAAATGCTTTTTTTTACTTCATTTTTTTCTTTCCTTTGGTACTCGAGTCGAAGAAGTACGAGAATTCTATAACTACCAAAAAACTTTCAATCTTTTCATTGGAATAGTTTATTTAGTTAATAGTTAATTGCTTTTGTTACGGAAAAATATATTGCTAATCTAATATAGTAATTAAATTAATTAAACCCTTTTTTGGAGGTTGATAGTTTATTTGTTGGAGAAGAGTCGATCCTTCTCATTTCAAGATTGATCATCTCGAGTCCTCTGTTGAGGATGGAAATTCAATAATAAATAAGTCTTAAGCAAACTTGTTTATTCGTCTTTTTCAAACTATGTTTCATTCATATGATAGAATATGGGTTTAAATAAATTGGATCTTTGCGGAGTCTTCCCCGATAAATACTTATTTCTTTTATCCATATTTCTCTATAGATAGCAAGTTTGAATTAGTATACAAAAAACTAAACTAAACCGATGACTATTCATGATTCCATCCATATTGGATCAATTCTCTATACCACTTTGCAATGAAATTAGAGGAATGTTATGGTAAAACTTCGTTTAAAACGATGTGGTAGAAAGCAACGTGCGACTTGAAGGACATGATCGATTGTGGATTTTTCTATCCATCATTTTCCATAGTAATGAAGATGCTCTTGGCTCGACATAGTCTGTTCTATTCGTCCCGAACCGAATTTGCGCTGGGTTGTTTGTAAGTAAATAGTACACGATGGAGCTCGAGAGGACAGAATTGATTTTTTATCAAGGGAAAGAATCTAGGGTTAGTGAAAACTAATAAATTAGGCCAACTTTGTCAGTCTATCCTTAATATAGAAATCGAAAGGTTAAAATAAGAAGAAAGTCCAATTTTTGAAGATTGGGAAAATTCTTTCGATTAAAATTCTATTAGAATCAATCGCTCATATTCGATTTCTATAGAAGAGGGAAATGCTTTATCGAAGGAAATAAGAAAAAAAGGGTACGTTGCTACTCTTTTGAAAGAAAAAAGAATAGGAATTCCCGAAGTAATGTCTAAACCCAAGGATTTCACAAATAAAAGATAAAGGATTCCGGAACAAGTAAACACGATTTTCAATTGTCTCAACAATAGAATTGGATCAGAATAAGCAATAAAAGTAAATTCGTTCGAGATGAGACAAAGAAAAGAGTTTAGAGACGACTCAAAAAATTTCGAAGGATTTTTCCTTTGAAGTCTGTCAGTCAAAATTAGCCAACTTGAGTCATGAGTATAAATGAAATTAGTTTTTTCTGTAAGGAAATTAATGCAAGTCATAGTCTAATTTCTATGTACTTGTATTATAGACAGAAATTCGAATCATTTTCTCGAGCCGTATGAGGAGAAAACCTCATATACGTTTCTAGGGGGGGCCTTGTTTATCTACATCTATCCCAATAAGCTGTCTATCGAATCGTTGCAATTGATGTTCGATCTCGAAGAGAAGGAAGAGATCTTCGAAAAGTAGGTTTTTATGATCCGATAAAGAATCAAACTTGTTTAAATGTTCCAGCTATTCTCTATTTCCTTGAAAAGGGTGCTCAACCTACAAGAACTGTTTATGGTATTTTAAGGAAGGCAGAATTCTTTAAAGATAAAGAAAGAACTTTGAGTTAATTGAAGAACTAAATGAATAAAAAAGTAGGAGAGGGTCACTAGTATCCCTCGTTGTCTAATTATTTAGACACAATTTGCCTCTTTCTTAGTCCTATTTTTGACTTGATTTATGTCGTGCCAATCCAACATAAGCCTTTTTTTTATTTACTTTTTCTATCTAATTTGTTTTCTTACCATTGTATTTCCATTGACAAAGGTCTATTGAACAAATAGAATTTGTAGATAGATGGGTCTCTTTATCCTCACTCCATTTCTTTTTGGTATTTGAGTGTTTTTAATGGGTGATAAAGTCTTTCTTTTGATGTCTTGCTAGTTCAATGTTTTGACAGGAGCGTGCGGTGTAATTCCATTGATTTTTGGATTTCGATCGTATCTAAGATCCTATTTTATCTGGGTTGCTAACTCAATGGTAGAGTACTCGGCTTTTAAGTGCGACTATGATCTTTTACACATTTGGATGAAGCAACAAATTCGTCCAGACTCTTGGTAGAGTCTAGAAGACCACGACTGATCCTCAAGGGTAATGAATGGAAAAAACAGCATGTCGTAATAAAATCAATTTCTTATTTTTGACTTTTGGAAGGGAATAAAAAAATTCCTATTTTCTGGGTCTAGTGAATAAATGGATAGAGCCTGGCTCCAATTCTGGTAAAATAAAAAGCAACGAGCTTAACTTCTTAATTGGAATGATTTCCCGATCTAATTAGACGTTAAAAAAAGATTAGTGCCTGATGCGGGGAAAGGGTGGGTTTTCCTATGAGTGGACCCTTGATTTTTTCTTTTTTTTTTTAGAAATCCTAATTATTCTTGATTATGGATTGAAAAGGGATGTTATGGATTGAATGTGTAAAAGAAGCAGTATATTGATAAAGAGAATGTATTCCAAAGTCAAAAGAGCGATTGGCCTGCAAAAATAAAAGATTTGTTCTCTTTTGTAATTAGAACAAACATAAACTAATTGGATAGAAAAGGAGCGGAAAAAGATCTGTGGATTAGACTCTCTTTCTTTCCAGGGTTTGTATTAAAAAATGCAATACCCTGTTCTGACCATATTGCACTATGTATCATCATTTGATAAACTGAGAAATGCTTCTTCTCTCTGATTCAAGTAGAAATACAAATGGAAAAATCTGAAGGGTATTCAGAAAAACAGAAATCTCGTCAACAATACTTCGTCTACCCACTTCTCTTTCAGGAGTATATTTATGCATTTGCCCATGATTATGGGTTAAATGGTTCCGAACCTGTGGAAATTTTTGGTTGTAATAACAAGAAATTTAGTTCACTACTTGTGAAACGTTTAATTATTCGAATGTATCAGCAGAATTTTTGGATTAATTCGGTTAATCATCCTAACCAAGATCTATTCTTGGATCACAACAATTATTTTTATTCTGAGTTTTATTCTCAGGTTCTATCTGAGGGGTTTGCGATCGTTGTAGAAATCCCATTCTCGCTACGAGAACTATCTTGTCCGGAAGAAAAAGAAATACCAAAGTTTCAGAATTTACGATCTATTCATTCCATATTTCCCTTTTTAGAAGACAAATTTTTGCATTTACATTATCTATCACATATAGAAATACCCTACCCTATCCATTTGGAAATCTTGGTTCAACTCCTTCAATACCGGATCCAAGATGTTCCATCTTTGCATTTATTGCGATTCTTTCTCAACTACTATTCGAATTGGAATAGTCTTATTACTTCAATGAAATTTTATTTTCTTTTGAAAAAAGAAAATAAAAGACTAT